CTTATTTATCACCTGTGTCTACTATTTAGGCAGAATGCCGTCGCCTATTGTCACTAAGAAACTGAAAGAGAAAGAAACCTCAGAAACGGAAGAAGGGGGAGAAAGAAAGGAAGAAAGCGATGTAGAAACAACTTCCGAAACGAAGGAGACTAAACAGGAACAAGAGGGATCCACCGAAGAAAACCCTTCCCTTTGTTCGGAAGAAAAGGAGGATCTGGACAAAATAGATGAAACGGAAGAGATCCGAGTGAATGGAAAGGAAAAAACAAAGGATGAATTTCACTTTAAAGAGGCACGCTATCAAGATAGCCCAGTTTACGAAGATTCTGATCTGGAGACCCATCAAGAGAATTGGGAATTGGGAAGGATGAAAGAAGAGAAAAATAAAAGAATGAATATGTGGGTTGAGTGGGTTGAAAAGACTTTTGTCACTTTTCTTTTCGATTATAAGCGATGGAATCGTCCATTACGATATATAAAAAATGATCAATTAGAAAATGCTTTACGCAATGAAATGTCACAATTCTTTTTTTTTACATGTAAAAGTGATGGGAAACAAAGAATATCCTTTACATATCCGCCCAGTTTATCGACTTTTTCGGAAATGCTAGAACGAAGAATCTCTTTGTACATAATAGAAAAACTATATGACGAAGATCTTTATAATTCTTGGATTTATACTAATGAAAAAAAAAAGTGTAATTTGAACAATGAATTGAGAAGCCGAATACAAATTCTAGAAAAGAATGAGGAATCCCCTAGTTTGGATATGTTTGAAAAAAGAACCATATTATGCGATGATGAAAATAAAAAAGAATGCTTGCCAAAAGCATATGATCCCTTTTTCAACGGACCATATCGAGGAACGATAAAAAAATCATATTCACGTGCAATCATGAATCCTTATACAGATACAGAAGATTTAGTAGAAATCTTTTTGAAAAATAAGATTCATGATCTACTTCTTAATGATTCCGTAGAACTCTACCGTCAATCATTTTTAAATTCTACAGAAGAAAAAGGAATTGATTCAGAAAGTCAAGCAAAATCTTTGCAATTTGTATTTGATGTAATTACAACGCATACAAAAGATCAAAAAACAATGAAAAAGAAATCTATTGGAATTAGAATAGAAGAAGTCAGTAAAAAGGTTTCTCGATGGTCATACAAATTAACCGATGATTTGGAAGAAGAGGAAGAAGAAAATGAAGAAGAATTGTCGGAAGAAGATCGTGAGATTCATTCAAGAAGAGCCAAACGTGTGGTAATTTATAACGATACTGATCAGAATACCAATACTATTTCTAGTACTAAGAATACTAGAAACAATGAGAAAAATGATGATCAAACAGAAGAGGAAGAGGTGGCTTTGATACGTTACTCCCAACAATCGGATTTTCGTCGCAATCTAATCAAAGGATCCATGCGTGCTCAAAGACGTAAAACAGTTACTTGGGACCTCTTTCAAGTAAATATACATTCCCCGCTTTTTTTGGATCGGCTAGACAAAACATCTTTTTTTTCGTCTTTTGATATCAACGAAATGAAGAATCTCATTTTGAGGAATTGGATGGGGAGAGAACAAGAATCAGAATTTAAAATTTCCGATTTTGAAGATGAAGATACAAAAGAAGAAAAGGAGAAAGAGGAAAAAAAATATAAAAATGAACGGATAGAAATATCAGAAGCTTGGGATACCTTTATATTTACTCAAGCAATAAGAGGTTTGATGTTAGTAGCCCAATCTTTTCTTAGAAAATACATTATATTGCCTTCATTAATAATAGCTAAAAATCTTTTCCGTATTTTATTATTCCAAATCCCCGAGTGGTACGAGGATTTGAAGGAATGGAATAGAGAAATACATATTAAATGTACCTATAATGGTGTTCAATTAGCAGAAACAGAATTTCCCCAAGATTGGTTAACAGACGGTATTCAGATAAAGATTCTATATCCTTTCTGTCTAAAACCTTGGCAAAAATCTAAGGTACGATCTCATCATAGAGATCCAATGAAAAAAAAAGAGAAAAAAAAAAATTTTTGTTTTTTAACAGTCTGGGGAATGGAAGCGGAACTTCCCTTTGGTTCTCCCCGAAAACGAACTTCTTTTTTTGAACCTATTTATAAAGAACTCGAAAAAAGAAATAAAAAGGTGAAAAAGAGATTTTTACAAGTTCTAAAGATTTTAAAGAAAAAAAGAAAATCCTTTCTAAAAGTTAGAAAAGAAAAAACAAAATGGGTCATCAAAATAGTTCGAGTTATCAACCTAATAATGAAAAAACTGGAGAAAGTAAATCCAACTTTCTTATTTGAATTGAGGAAAGAAAAAGTAGATGAACCGAACGAAAATGAAAAAGATTTCAAAAGAGATAATAAGATTCTTCGCGAATCGTCCGTTCTAATTCGAACGATGAAAACGATGAATTGGTTAAATTATTCACTAATAGAAAGAAGAATGAAAGATCTTTCTGATAAGACAATCAAAATCAGGAATCAAATTGAACGAACCGCAAAAGACAAGAAAAAAAAAGAAAGAGTTTTAATTTATGATAATAAAAGATCGGGATCACAGAAACATATTTGGAAAATCTTAAAAAGGAAAAATATCCGATTAATGCGTAAATCACACTACTTTCTCAAATCATTCATTGAAAAGATATACATAGATATTTTGCTATGTACCATTACCATTTCTAAGATCAATGCACAACTTTTCTTTGAATCAACAAAAAAGATTTTTAAGAAATCCATTTACAACAATGAAATAAATCAAGAACAAGAAGGAATTGATGAAACAAATCAAAATACAATGAATTTGATTTTGACTATAAAAAAATTGTTTTCAAATACTGATAATACTGAGAATAGGAATCAAAATTCCAATACTTATTGGAACTTATCTTCCCTGTCCCAAGCATATGTATTTTACAAATTATCACAAACCCAATTACTTAACCAATTACTTAATAAGTCTCACTTGAGACCTGTACTTCAATATCAAGGGAGCTATCCTTTTTTTAAGGATAAATTAAAAGACTATTGTATGATACACGGAATATTTAATTCCAAATCAAGACATAAGAAAATTCATACGTATGTGATGAACGAATGGAAAAACTGGTTAAAAGGTCATTATCAATACGATTTATCTAAAAAAAAAAGGTCTCGATTAGTACCTAAAGAATGGCAAAATAGAATCAATCAACATCGTATGATTCAAAACAAGGAATCAATCCAATTGGATTTATATAAAAAATACCAATTCATTCATTCTATGAAAAAAAATGACTATGCAGCGAATTCATTTATGAGTCAAAAAGACAAATGGAAAAAACATTACAGATATGATCTTTTATCATATAAATACATAAGCCCCCCTAATTCATACATTTCTGGATCAACATTAGAAATAAACGGGGACCAAGAAATTCCATATCATTTCAATCCATCGAAACCTGAATCATTTTATGTATTGGTAAGTATACCTAGTAATGATTATCTAGAAAAAGGATATCTTATTGATAGGAATACAAATTTGGATAGAAAATATTTTGATTGTAGAATTCTTCATCTTTGTTTTAGAAAGAATATTGAGATCTGGACCAATGCACATATTGGCATCAAGATTCAGAAAAATACTAAGACTAAGATTGAAATTAAGAATTTAAAAAAAATGGAAAAAAAAAATCTCTTTTCTCCTACGATTCATCAAGAGATCAAACCATGCAATCAAAAAAGTTTCTTTTTTGATTGCATGGGAATGAATCAAGAAAGGTTCTATGATACCGCATCATATTATGATACTATATCCAATCTAGAACCTTGGTTCTTCCCAGAATTTGTGCTACTTTTTGATGTATATAAGATTCAACCTTGGATCATCCCAATCAAATCACTCTTTTTTCATTTTTCCAGAAATGAAAAAAGTAAAAATATTAACGTAAATCCAAAGAAAAATCTTCATATATCATCTAATAAAAAAAAAGATCTTGAATTAGGAAATTCCAAGCAGGAAGAACACGAACAACAGGGCCAAGGAAATCTTGTATCGAATCTACTAAAACAAAAAAAGAAAAAAGCTGTTGAAGAAGATTACGCAAGATTAGAAATGAAAAAGGGTAGAAAAAAAAAACAATATAAGAACGAGAAGGAAATGGAACTAAACTCCTTTTTGAAAAAATATTTACTTTTTCAATTAAGGTGGGCTGATCCCTTGAATCAAAAAATAATGAAAAATATCAGGGTATATTGTCTCCTACTTAGACTGATAAATCCAAAGGAAATTGCTATATCCTCGATTCAAAGAGGTGAAATGAATCTAGACGAAGTGCTGATTCAAAAGGACCTAGTTCTTGCAGAATTGATAAGAAAGGGAATATTTATTATTGAACCGATTTGTCTATCTATAAGAAGGGACGGAAAATCTATTATATATCAAACTATGGATATTTCATTGGTCGATAATAAGAAGCACCAAACAAATAAAAAATACACAAAAAAAAGATATATTGAGAAAGGGGGATTTGAAAAATCCATTGCACGACACAACAACATATCTTTGAGTGGAGACAAAAATCATTATGATTTCCTTGTTCCTGAAAATATTCTATCTCCCAGACGTCGGAGAGAATTTAGAATTCGAATTTGTTTCAATTCCCGGAATTGGAATGTTGTGGATAGAAATCCAAGATTTTGCAATGAAAATAAAATAAGAAACTGTGGGCAATTTTTGAATGAGGACAAACATATTAATACAGATGGAAAAAATTTCATGAGATTCAAATTGTTGCTTTGGCCCAATTATCGATTAGAAGATGTAGCTTGTATGAATCGCTATTGGTTTGATACCAATAACAGCAGTCGTTTCAGTATGTCAAGAATACATATGTATTCACAATTCAGAATGAATTCAATTCCAATGATAAATTAAAAAATTTATAGTGTCCCACATATCGTGTAAAATATTCGGTAGATGAAAGTCGAAATATATACATTCTAATACATGATGATGCTGATTTCATAGTGTATCAATTTTCGCTAGGAGGAACGAAATCCTTTTAAGGGGAAAGAAGCCGTTCTCTTTCGTGAATACATATTTTTTATATTTGATCCAAATCCAATTTTCAATTGGATTTGGATCAAATATAAAAAACATAAACATATAAACCACATAAACAAAAAACAAAGTAGTATATGAATGATATGAATGAATGAAATCCAATTTTGATGTATACTAGATGAAAATAACTGACATAATAAATATTATTTTTTTTCCTGATCGGTAAAATTCACAGAAAAGAAAGATAGAAATTTTAATTTATGGTCAAAAATTCATTCATCTCAGTTATTACACAAGAAGAAAAAGAAGAAAATAGTGGGTCTGTTGAATTTCAAGTATTCCATTTCACCAGTAAGATACGGAGACTTACTTCACATTTAGAATTGCACAAAAGAGATTTTTTATCGCAAAGGGGTCTACGAAGAATTCTGGGAAAACGTCAACGATTATTAACTTATTTGTCAAAGAAAAAGAAAGTGCGTTATAAGAAATTAATGGATCAGTTAGATATTCGGGAACCAAAAACTCGTTAATTTAATTTGAATTTCTTATTTGAGTTTCTTATTATTTTCTTTTTATTATCCTTGTTCTTTTTTATTTTCTAATTCTTTTTTTTTATTAGTACTAGATTTTTCATTTTAAGAAATTCATGAAATAATGAATTAAGGAAAAAAAAAATATGACTGTACCGGCTACAAGAAAAAATTTCATAATAGTCAATATGGGTCCTCACCACCCATCAATGCATGGTGTTCTTCGGCTGATCGTTACTCTGGATGGTGAAGATGTTATTGACTGTGAACCTATATTGGGCTATTTACACAGAGGGATGGAAAAAATAGCGGAGAACCGAACAATTATACAATATTTGCCTTATGTAACACGTTGGGATTATTTAGCTACTATGTTCACAGAAGCAATAACAGTAAATGCACCAGAACGATTGGAAAGCGTTCAAGTGCCTAAAAGGGCCAGTTATATCAGAGTGATTATGCTGGAGCTGAGCCGTATAGCCTCCCATTTGTTATGGCTTGGCCCTTTTATGGCCGATATCGGTGCACAGACTCCCTTTTTCTATATTTTCAGAGAGAGGGAATTGATATATGATCTATTCGAAGCCGCCACAGGTATGCGGATGATGCATAATTATTTCCGTATCGGAGGAGTAGCTGCGGATTTACCCTATGGCTGGATAGATAAATGTTTTGATTTCTGTGATTATTCTTTAACAGAAGTTGTTGAGTATCAAAGACTCATTACGCGAAATCCCATTTTTTTGGAACGAGTTGAAGGAGTGGGCATTATTGGTGGGGAGGAGACAATAAATTGGGGTTTATCAGGACCAATGTTACGAGCTTCTGGAATCCAATGGGATCTTCGTAAAGTTGATCGTTATGAGTGTTACAATAAATTCGATTGGGAAGTAAAATGGCAAAAAGAAGGCGATACATTAGCTCGTTATTTAGTACGAATCGGTGAAATGCAAGAATCCATAAAAATAATTCAACAGGCTCTAGAAGGAATTCCCGGAGGACCTTATGAAAATTTAGAAAACCGACGCTTTCATAGGACAAAGAATTCCGAATGGAATAATTTTGAATATAGATTTATTACTAAAAAACTTTCACCCAATTTTGAATTGTTAAAACAAGAACTTTATGTAAGGGTAGAGGCCCCAAAAGGAGAATTAGGAATTTATTTAATAGGAGATAGTAGCGTTTTCCCCTGGAGATGGAAAATTCGTCCACCCGGTTTCATCAATTTGCAAATTCTTCCCCAGCTAGTTAAAAGAATGAAATTGGCTGATATCATGACGATACTAGGTAGTATAGATATCATTATGGGAGAAGTTGATCGTTGAAATGATAATTGATACGACAGAAGTACAAACTATCAATTCTTTTTCTAGATTAGAATCCTTAAAAGAAGTCTATGGACTCATATGGATTTTTGTCCCCATTTTCACCCTTGTCTTAGGAATCACAATGGGGGTATTAGTCATTGTGTGGTTAGAAAGAAAAATATCCGCAGCAATACAACAACGTATTGGACCTGAATATGCCGGCCCATTAGGAATTCTTCAAGCTTTAGCAGATGGGACCAAACTACTTTTGAAGGAGGATCTTCTTCCATCTAGAGGGAATATTCGTTTGTTTAGGGTCGGACCTTCTATAGGGGTTATATCAATTCTACTAAGTTATTTAGTAATTCCTTTTGGATATCACCTTGTTTTAGCTGATCTCAGTATAGGTGTTTTTTTATGGATTGCCATTTCAAGTATTGTCCCCATCGGTCTTCTTATGTCAGGATATGGATCAAATAATAAGTATTCCTTTTCAGGCGGTCTACGAGCTGCAGCTCAATCAATCAGTTATGAAATACCATTAGCTCTATGTGTGTTAGCAATATCTCTACGTGCGATTCGTTGAAACATGAACTTTTTTTTTTATTTTATTTATCTCTTTTCTAGAAAAGAGATAAGAAATGAATTGAGATTTCAATAGAATACAAAATACAATACAATATAAATATAATTCAATATATAAATATGAATATGAAATAAAAGAATAAAAAGAATATTTCTTTTTATTCAACATTTCAGTTCGATGAGTTAAACCAGATAGTTATATGAGTGAAACAAAACTGCTCCTCAATTTGCAGTAAAACAAGAAAAATCTCATTCCCTAGGTACAAGAAGGAAATTGAAGTAAACATAAGTTGTTTACCCCAAGATTGAGATTCTTTGATTAGTCGTCATATCTTGAAGCGGATGCAAAAGATCAACTGTATTTATTACTATACTGGGGATCAATCAAAAAGAAGTGGGCAGTTAGGAACACAAAAGTACGCAAAGGATGAGTAATGGAAATAATGTAAGGTATCAAAAGAAGGGATTTTTTGCATAAAACTTTGCATAAAACGAATCATAATAAGAATAAGGGCTTGAAGTTGGTAGAAATGATCAAGCAGTACTTCCCCACGATTCCGATCTAGAGTATGCTACTATTCGCTGATTAAAGAAATGACTATCAAGAACGAATTAATCCTTTATTTTCTTTCCTTTTTTTTTTAGTTTTCAGAAAGAAGAACAGGAACAAGACAAATAGAATGCAATACAATAATAGAATAAAAAGAATAAAACGGAAATAATAAGAAAATATTTATTTCTTCTTTTCTTCATACATATGCATATGTGAATTCTTATCATGATTCATTAACTAATGCCCAATTCTTTATATTTATGAATATAACGAGTATTTGATTGAAGGATTAAGTTATTGCTGAACAAAGAGAAATTTTGATTATTTTCATTATATTATCATTATAAGGGATGAGATCAATTCAGAAGTGCTTTTTCTTATTCTAGCAGACAGAATCTTATTGGTCGAATTGAGGACTCTCCAACCTCCAATGTATCTTTCCATTCTATTTACCTAGGGTCCAAAGAGAGCAATCATACTGAACTAGTCCTTACCTTACATTTATTTGCGGCCATAGAGGAGCCGTATGAAGCTTAGGTTTCATGTACGGTTTTGGAATAGCGATGGGAGCAGTGATGTTATCATCGACTATAATTATCTAACAGTTCAAGTACAGTTGATATAATTGAGGCACAGTCCAAATATGGTTTTGGGGGATGGAATCTGTGGCGTCAGCCCATAGGGTTTCTAGTTTTTATAATGTCTTCTCTAGCAGAATGTGAAAGATTACCCTTTGATTTACCAGAAGCAGAGGAGGAATTAGTAGCAGGTTATCAAACCGAATATTCAGGTATAAAATACGGGTTCTTTTATCTTGCTTCTTACCTAAATCTATTAGTTTCTTCATTATTTGTAACAGTTCTTTACTTAGGTGGGTGGAATCTTTCTATTCCGTACATATCTCTTACTGAACTCTTTGGAATAAACAAAATGTTTAGAGTCTTTGTAATAGCAATTGGTATCTTTATTACATTAGCTAAAGCTTATTTGTTTCTGTTCATTCCTATCACAACAAGATGGACTTTACCTAGGATGAGAATGGATCAGTTATTAAATCTTGGATGGAAATTTCTTTTACCTATTTCTCTAGGTAATCTATTATTGACAACTTCTTCTCAACTTGTTTCACTATAAACTATAAATAAAAATAAGAAATTAAGAGAAAACAATAATAATATTCTATATTCATAACTTCTCTCAACCAAGAGAAAGAAACATAAAATTTATTCATGGATATCTATAATATGTTCCCTATGGTTACTGGGTTCATGAATTATGGCAAACAAACAATACGAGCTGCAAGGTACATTGGACAAAGTTTCATAATTACCTTATCCCATACAAATCGTTTACCTGTAACTATTCAATATCCTTATGAAAAATCAATCACATCAGAGCGTTTTCGTGGTCGAATCCACTTTGAATTTGATAAATGTATTGCTTGTGAAGTATGTGTTCGCGTATGTCCCATAGACCTTCCCATTGTTGATTGGAAATTTGAAAAAAATATTAAGAAAAAACAATTGCTTCATTATAGTATTGATTTTGGGGTCTGTATATTTTGCGGTAACTGTGTCGAGTATTGTCCAACAAACTGCTTATCAATGACTGAAGAATATGAACTTTCCACTTATGATCGTCACGAATTGAATTATAATCAAATTTCTCTGGGTCGATTACCAATGTCAATAATTGGAGATTATACAATTCAAACAGTTATGGATTCAACAACTCAAATAAAAAAAGAAAAACCCCTTGGTTCAAGAACGATTACCAATTACTAAGATTTGGTTTGGAATTTTGGAATAAAGTAGGATTAGCCAAATAACTTTATCTTATCTATCTAATGATATTCATTTTTTTCATTCAATTAGGAAGGTATCATATAAAAAAATAGTTCCTTTCCTGGCCCCTTAGTAAGGTCATGAAATATTTCGACTTTTTTCTTTATCTTTTATTTCATAATGGATTTACCTGGACCAATACATGATATTCTTGTAGTATTTCTGGGATCAGTTATTATATTAGGAGGTCTGGGAGTAGTATTACTTACCAATCCCATTGATTCTGCCTTTTCATTAGGATTGGTTCTTGTTTGTATATCCTTATTCTATATTTCATTGAATTCCTATTTTGTAGCTGCCGCACAGTTCCTTATTTATGTGGGAGCCATAAATGTATTAATCATATTTGCTGTGATGTTCATGAACGGTTCAGAATATTCCAATGATTCCTATTTGTGGACCATTGGAGATAGGATCACTTCACTGGTTTGTACAAGTATTTTTTTTTCATTAATGACTACTATCCCAGATACGTCATGGTCCGGAATTTTTCGGACTACAAGATCAAATCAGATTATAGAACAGGACTTAATAAGTAACGTTCAACAAATTGGGATTCATTTATCCACAGATTTTTATCTTCCTTTTGAACTCATTTCTATAATTCTTTTAGTTTCCTTGATAGGTGCAATTACTATGGCTCGTCAATAATCTAATAAGAAATAAGAACTTCCATTTTTAGAATGAAAAAATGAAAATGGATTTAATCTATTTTCTTTCAATCTACTGTGAATATCTTCTTTTGTTCTGTAATTCTTCTATTCTAGTCAACTGAATCGGTTTAATTTTTGTTCATATTGAAATGAATCGAGATTGATGAGGAATTTATCAATGATGTTAGAGCATGTACTTTTTCTGAGTGTTTATTTATTTTCTATCGGTATCTATGGGCTGATCACAAGCCGAAGCATGGTTAGAGCGCTTATGTGTCTTGAACTTATACTGAATTCGGTGAATATCAATCTAGTCACATTTTCCGATATATTTGATAGTCGGCAATTAAAAGGAGAAATTTTCTCAATCTTTGTTATAGCCATTGCGGCTGCTGAAGCAGCTATTGGGCTAGCTATTGTTTCGTCGATCCATCGTAACAGAAAATCAACTCGTATCAATCAATCGAATTTGTTGAATAATTAGTCATAATTCTTCTATTTTCACATAGAAATCAAAACATAAGACTTTTATAATATTCCAAATAGAATCTAAAATAAAAATAGAATCCAATAATCTAATACAGTAGAAATAGAATCTAATAGAATTAGAATAAATAAATAATAAGAAAATAATAATAGAATATTATATTCTATTGAAATTTTCAATTCTAGGAAATTCAAATTAAATTGAAATTGAATTTAATTAAGACAAAAATATAGAAATTCTCTAAATTCAATAAAAATTAAGATCTTCATATTAATATAAAAATATAGTAAAATTAACATGAATTGAATTCGTATGTACAACTCATATTTCATGGTTATTGAAACGGAAATCAAAGTATCTTGGCCCTTTCTCATAAACAGATTTGAAAATCCATTGATTCTTCAAATTTTGATAAATCATTGATTCGTCTGGTGTCTACAATAGAAAATAGATGAGATATATGATTTATTTCATTTTCTAATTTTATTTTACCAGATCGAAAATCTTTTGTGTTCAAAACTGGAATTTATAGACCCAATGTCACATTCAGTAAAGATTTATGATACATGTATAGGGTGTACCCAATGTGTTCGAGCTTGCCCCACGGATGTATTGGAAATGATACCTTGGGACGGATGTAAAGCTAAACAAATTGCTTCTGCGCCAAGAACCGAGGATTGTGTAGGTTGTAAGAGATGTGAATCTGCTTGTCCAACGGATTTTTTGAGCGTCCGTGTTTATTTATGGCATGAAACAACTCGCAGCATGGGTCTTTCTTATTGATATGTGACAAAAAACTCAACTTGAATCATTTGATTCCTCTTTACCGACAAAAGCCCGTACTCGAGAAAAGAAAATCTATTATTCTTCTCCCGAGCACGGGGGTTTCTGGTCAAAATTTATCTTGTCTTTATCACGAGTTATTTTCCTTGGTTAACAATACTTCTTGTTTTGCCCATATTCGCGGGTTCTTCAATTGTCTTTTTCCCTCATAAGGGAAATAAGGTGTATAGGTGGTATACTCTATGTATATGTATCCTAGAACTTCTTCTAATGACCTATGTATTTTGTTATCATTTCCAATTGGATGATCCATTAACCCAATTGAAGGAGGATTCTAAATGGATCAATCTTTTTGATTTTCACTGGAGACTGGGAACCGATGGACTTTCCGTAGGACCCATTCTACTGACAGGATTTCTCACTACTTTAGCTACTTTAGCAGCTTGGCCAGTTACTCGAAATCCGCGATTTTTCTATTTCTTGATGTTAGCAATGTATAGTGGCCAAATAGGATCATTTTCTTCTCGAGACCTTTTACTTTTTTTCATCATGTGGGAATTAGAATTAATTCCTGTTTACTTACTTTTATCCATGTGGGGAGGAAAAAAACGCCTGTACTCGGCTACAAAATTTATTTTGTGCACTGCAGGAGGTTCCATTTTTCTCTTAATAGGAGTTCTAGGTATGGGTTTATATGGTTCCAATGAACCGACATTAGATTTAGAAAAATTAGCTAATCAATCGTATCCTGCAGCATTGGAAATAATACTATATTTTGGTTTTCTTATTGCTTATGCTGTCAAATCGCCGATGATACCCCTACATACATGGTTACCAGATACCCACGGCGAAGCACATTACAGTACATGTATGCTTTTAGCTGGAATCTTATTAAAGATGGGAGCATATGGATTGATTCGGATAAATATGGAATTATTAGCTCACGCTCATTCTAGATTCTCTCCCTGGTTGGTAATAGTAGGAATAATACAAATCATTTATGCAGCTTCAACCTCTCTCGGTCAACGCAATTTAAAAAAACGTATTGCCTATTCTTCCGTATCTCACATGGGTTTCATAATTATAGGAATTGGTTCTCTAACTGGCATGGGACTCAATGGAGCCATTTTACAAATACTATCTCATGGATTGATTGGTGCTGCACTTTTTTTCTTAGCGGGAACGAGTTGTGATAGAATACGTTTTGTTTATCTCGAAGAGATGGGGGGGATATCTATCCCAATGCCAAAAATATTTACCATGTTTAGTAGTTTCTCGATGGCTTCTCTTGCATTGCCAGGAATGAGTGGTTTTGTTGCAGAATTCTTAGTCTTTTTTGGAATAATTACCAGCCCAAAATATCTTTTCATGCCAAAAATGTTAATTACTTTTGTAATGGCAATTGGAATGATATTAACTCCTATTTTTTTATTATCTATGTTACGTCAGATTTTCTATGGATACAAGCTATTCAATATTCAAAACTCGAATTTTTTTGATTCTGGACCACGAGAACTATTTGTTTCGATCTGTATCTTTTTACCTGTAATAGGAATTGGTATTTACCCTGATTTCGTTCTCCCATTATCGGTTGACAAGGTACAAGTTCTACTATCTAATTATTTTTATAGATACTAATTCTTTTTATGGATTTATAGATTCAATAATAAATAATTGAAAATAATTTTCATTAATTGGAAAGAAAGTCTTAGAATTCTTTGCCTTTCATATTTTCACGATCCTTCGTTGTACAATGAAAAAAAGGAAGAGTGAATTAGAATTGTACTGAGATACATCTAGAGTTTTTGAGAACCATTTGAATAATTCCTCAATTCAAAGGTTTTCAAAAACTCGCACAAAATTTCATTGTGTATCAGACGATGTTTTTATGTATTCTTCATGTAGTTTATTTTATTCAATTAGATATTAATTGGAATGAACCATAACTATGGAACCCGATTCCTAATAGATTGATCCCAAAATAGCATATCCAAATTAGGAGAAATCCTATAGAAGCCACAAATGCCGAATTCGTGCCTTGGTCTTGCAATTTTGGATTTGTTCTAGTATGTAAATAAATTGCAAATATGGTCCAAGTAATAAATGCCCAAGTTTCCTTAGGGTCCCAATTCCAATAAGAACCCCATGCTTCATTAGCCCATACTGCTCCAGAAAGAATGCCTATGGTTAAAAAGGTAAACCCTAAACTAATGACACGATAACTCCAATAATCCAAACGCTGAATTAATTGATATTTGTAAAAATTTCGAAATGAGAGAAAAGAAGTCTTTTTTAATACACTTCCTTTTTCGTTCAAATATTCCATCTCACCAAAGAAAAACGACTTCCTTAAACTTAAAAAATTCTTGTTTTTCAAAAAAAAATCGATGTTTTTTCGAAATGTAATCACTATAAGAGCAACTGATAATAACGATCCGCATAAAAGAGCTGCATAGCTCAATAGCATCATACTGACATGCATCATTAACCACTGAGATTGTAGAGCAGGTACTAATATTGCGGATTGATGCATTTCGGTTGAAAGACCTGACGTGGCGAAACCTTGGGTAAAAATGGCACTTGGTGCAGTTATTGCGCTTAAATCATTTTTATGATTCCCAAGATACGGAATCATATGAATAATGGAGAAACTCCATGAAAGGAAGATTAATGATTCGTATAAATTACTTAAGGGAAAATGTCCCGAAGAAAACCAACGAATAACTAAAAACCCTGTTATAGAGAAAAAAGTAGCTATCATCCCTTTTTCTGACGAATTACGTAATCCTTCGATTTCGTAGACTAATAAATTCATCAAATGAATCATAATCACAATTGAGACGATCGAAAAGGAAATATGAGTTAATATATGTTCTAAGGTCGCAAATATCATAAAAAGGGGTCCCTATTAAATAATTGAAATCGGGCGGGGATTAAATATATTAGAATTATATTCTAATATTCTATTAGAGATTAGATCTATTGTGTCTATATTATTAATTATTATATTATTTATGCCGCCACTCGGACTCGAACCGAGATGCTCTAGCACTGCTTCCTAAGAGCAGCGTGTCTACCAATTTCACCATGGCGGCTTACCTTAAAGAATAATAGGAAATTCATGTTGAATTGTCGATATTCAATAGAGTTTAGGAAACAATGAAGAAAGATGCATTTCCATTCATATGGAAATGTTCCATATCAATAATACTGAATTAGTATCTTCGTAAGTTCAGTTTTCATAATCAACTTTTCCGTACTAGAAACCTAGCTTCAGTCGAGGTATAAAATTCATAATTTCTTTTATAACGATTTCGAGACCCAACAACTTAGTAGAAAGATTCAGATTCTTCGTTGTCCATCGTAATTGTGCTTTTCCATTTCGAAAAGCACAATTAATTCATAGGAAAGCAAAAACCATCTCACGAATTCAATATCAATCAATATAACAATATAAATCTCAATAAATAGAATTCAAGAAAATAAATAGAATAATAATTCGAATATAATAGAAAAATAGAAAGACTATAAAGAATATAAAGAAAAGATAATAAAAAAAGAATACAATACACAATACTGAGTACTTTGAATCCAGTAGACAGAAAGATTCTTATTTTTCATATTACCTAGCTCTAACTAATATGGAGAAGTGAAATACAAATACGCAATATACACAATACATTAGTAAATTTGAATCATTTCTCTTCCAAATCAAAAATGGAAAATTGGCAGTTCTTTGAGACATGTCAATTAAGATTTTTCCAAGACTCTTTTTTGTCGCACAAAAAAACTTTTTGACTGTCCGGTGGAAACAGATTTAGCTAAAGAAAAAGCTTTTACTGCCGCTAAAGAGCCTTTCTTTTTCCAAAGATTTCTACGAATATGCTTTTTTGACATAGAAGTACGTTTTTTTGGAACTGCCATTCAAAGGGTAGGTGATTCATTTTTATCGTTGTATGTGAAAGACATATATTGTTCAAAATAAATTACTCTTTATTAGTCATTATCTATACTTAATTCCATAAATTTCCCTCAATAATATCAGAAAATACAAATAGAAAAGAAAAAAAGAAGAATAAAGGAAAAATCAAATCAATAATAAAATAAAAATCTTCTAAAACGATTCTATTTTAATAGACAAATATATTTCGATTTTCTATCTTCATTCTGATATTTGCATAATGTAATAATTACATACGTATTTTATATTGTATTGTTTTAGAAAGGAATATATACAATATATAATATTACAAATATACAAATATTCATTATTCATATGAAATAGTAATAATAGTAATAGATAATATTTATCTAAATAGATAAATTAGTATTTTACTAAAGTAAATAGTAAGTAAATAGTTAATATAGTATATACTTTATATAAAAATATAAAATATAAAGAATATATGAATATATAAAATAAAGATAAAGATTATACAAAATAAAAAATATTCTAATTATAAGAAATTATAAGAAAGAGTAGTGTTAGAATTTAGTATTAGAATATTAGAAAATTCTATGAATTATTTCATTAGAATTATCTTCTATCTTATATACATATATAAGATAGAAGTTATAAGATATAAGTATAAAGATTAACATATAAGCATAAGATATAAGTTTAAAATTAAAATGAAGTATAAAAAAGAATAAAAATAGAAAGTGAATGCAGGGTTATAAGTGAGAATAGAAAGAAATGAAACTAAAAAAGATATAAAATATATAAAGCTAAAAAAAAAAAAAAAGAAAGAAAAAATCTAAAAATAGAAAGAGATAAAAAAATCTGTAGCTGAACTTTAATATAATAAATCTATAAATATATCATATATCTAAAAATGGAAATATAGAAAATATCTATAAATTCCATAATTTTACATTTTACATAATTAGAATGTAATGTAAAGGGAAAATCCAATTATTCAAAATCTCGTATCATATGATGTCATATTATTTCAGAAATATCTTTCTTTTCTAGAGAGAGTTTAAAGTTAATTAATAACTAAGTAATAAACTTGACTAATTATTTGACCAACCAATTGCTACTTTTATTTCAAATATTTGATAAAACAAAAAGTCAGAATTCCAATATTTGTATTTGATCTTTTTCATATCTTTTTTTTTTTTCATTATTGTTTTGTTCTTTTCGAAAGAGATCAGAATTGGTGAATCGGAAACAATTATAAGAAAAAAAGAACAATTTGTTTTCTTATGGAATATACATATAAATATGCATGGATAATACCCCTTTTTCCGCTCCCAGTTACTATGTCAATAGGATTTGGACTTCTACTTATTCCGACAGCAACAAAAGATCTTCGTCGTATGTGGGCTTTCCCAAGTGTTTTACTACTAAGTATAGCTATGTGGTTTTCGGCCAATCTGTCTATTCAGCAAATAAATGGAAGTTTGACCTATCAATATCTATGGTCTTGGACCATCAATAATGATTTTTTATTAGAGTTCGGACACTTGATCGATCCACTTACTTCTATTATGTCAATCCTAATTACTACTGTTGGAATCATGGTTTTTATTTATAGTGACAATTATATGTCTCACGACCAAGGATATTTGAGATTTTTTGCTCATATGAGTTTTTCCAATGCTTCAATGTTGGGATTAGTTACTAGTTCCAATTTGATACAAATTTATCTTTTTTGGGAACTAGTGGGAATGTGTTCGTATTTATTGATAGGCTTTTGGTTCACACGACCCGTTGCAGCAAGTGCTTGTCAAAAAGCTTTTTTAACTAATCGTATAGGAGATTTTGGTTTATTATTAGGAACCTTAGGATTTTATTGGATAACTGGTAGTTTCGAATTTCGGGATTTGTTCCAAATAGTGAATACCTTGATCCATAATAATGGGGTCAATTCTTTATTTGCTACTTTATGTGCCTTTTTCTTATTTGTCGGTGCAGTTGCTAAATCCGCACAATTCCCCCTTCACGTATGGTTACCTGATGCCATGGAAGGCCCCACTCCTATTTCGGCTCTTATACACGCGGCTACTATGGTAGCAGCAGGAATTTTTCTTGTAGCTCGGCTTTTTCCTCTTTTCATAGTTATACCTTACATAATGAATCTCGTTTGTTTAGTAGGTATAATAACAGTACTCTTAGGAGCTAGTTTGGCTCTTGCCCAAAGAGACATTAAAAGAAGTTTAGCTTATTCTACAATGTCTCAATTGGGTTATATTATGTTAGCTCTAGGTATAGGTTCTTATCGAGCTGCTTTATTCCATTTGATCACCCATGCCTATTCTAAAGCTTTATTGTTTTTGGGATCCGGATCCATTATTCATTCAATGGAACCTATTGTTGGATATTCACCAGAGAAAAGTCAGAATATGGTTCTTATGGGAGGTTTAACAAAATATGTTCCAATTACAAGAACTACTTTTTTTTTAGGTACACTTTCTCTTTGTGGTATTCCGCCTCTTGCTTGTTTTTGGTCCAAAGATGAAATTCTTCACGATAGTTGGTTGTACTCCCCAATTTTCGCACTAATAGCTTGGTTCACAACAGGATTAACCGCATTTTATATGTTTCGAATGTACTTACTTACCTTTGATGGGTATTTGCGCATTCATTTTCAATATTATAGTAGCCTTAGTAGTACAAAAAATAGCTCGTTTTATTCAATATCTCTATGGGGAAAAGGGACACTGAAGAAAGCAGCAATCAATAGGAATTTCTTTTTTTCAAAAATGAATAAGAATAAGGTTTGCTTTTTTTCAAAAGATATATCTAAAATTGACAAGAATGTAAGAAGTAAGATACGATACTTTAGTACTTACTTTAGAAATAGGTACACTTATATGTATCCTCACGAATCGAGCAATACTATGTTATTTCCTCTACTTGTATTAGTACTATTTACTTTGTTCATTGGATCAATAGGAATTTCTTTTAACGGAGGAGTAATAGATTTGGATCTATTATCGAAATGGTTAACTCCATCGATAACCCTTTTTCATCCAAAATTGAATTCTTCTGAGGATTGGTATGGATTTTTGTCAAATGCTTCTTTTTCAGTAAGTATAGCTCTTTTCGGACTATTGATAGCATCTATTTTTTATGGATCTATTTATTCATCTTTCAAAAATTTGGGCTTAATTAATTTTTTTTTTAAAAGAGGTCCAAAAAGAATTATTCTGGACAAAATAAAAGATGTTATATACAATTGGTCATATAATCGTGGTTATATAGATATTTTTTATACTGGGATTTTCGCCATGAGTATAAGAGGGTTAGCCGAGCTAACTCAGTTTTTTGATAAATATATAATCGATGGAATTCTAAATGGGATTGGTGTTGCAAGTTTCTTTATGGGCGAAGGTATAAAATATATGGGAGGTGGACGAATCTCATCTTATCTATTCTTGTATTTTTCTTATGTGTCAATCTTTTTATTCATTCTTTTATTTTTCTCTTCTTTCATCCTTCCCAATTCCCAATTCTCTTGATGGGTCTCCAGATCAGAATCTTCGTAAACTGGGCTATCTTGATAGCGTGCCTCTTTAAAGTGAAATTCATCCTTTGTTTTTTCCTTTCCATTCACTCGGATCTCTTCCGTTTCATCTATTTTGTCCAGATCCTCCTTTTCTTCCGAACAAAGGGAAGGGTTTTCTTCGGTGGATCCCTCTTGTTCCTGTTTAGTCTCCTTCGTTTCGGAAGTTGTTTCTACATCGCTTTCTTCCTTTCTTTCTCCCCCTTCTTCCGTTTCTGAGGTTTCTTTCTCTTTCAGTTTCTTAGTGACAATAGGCGACGGCATTCTGCCTAAATAGTAGACACAGGTGATAAATAAGAGAATACTAAAGATTCGAGCCATAGAATTTCTCAATTCTGACACAAGATACTTATTAGATCGAATAGAATGATTTTGCCGTATCCAGAATAATACCAACCCAACCCATTTCATGAATAAAATGTGACCAATTAACCAACCAACAAAACTACTTGTTAAAAAGAGAATCTTGTTGTTGCATCGAAACATATAAATGTTGACTAATCTGGCTAACGTGGAACTTGGTAAAATGAAATGGTTGAATAATTGAAAAATTAGATTATTCAGGAATACACATTGAATGCTGAGATTACGCATTGAATTTCTGGTAGTAGATCCATAATCCAAAAAGTTTTTGTGATTGTTCCAGAAGAAATGAAACAAAAGATACGGTAGAACTAGG